GCTAGTGTAGCTTAAACCAAAGCATAACACTGAAGATGTTAAGATGAACCCTAGAAAAGTTCCACGGGCACAAAGGCTTGGTCCTGGCTTTACTATCAGCCTTAGCCCAATTTATACATGCAAGTATCCGCATCCCTGTGAGAATGCCCTCAATCCCCTGCCCGGGGACGAGGAGCAGGCATCAGGCACATAATTTAGCCCAAGACGCCTTGCTACGCCACACCCCCAAGGGAATTCAGCAGTAATAAACATTAAGCCATGAGTGTAAACTTGACTTAGTTAGGGCCAAAAGGGTCGGTAAAATTCGTGCCAGCCACCGCGGTTATACGAAAGACCCTAGTTGATAGCTACGGCGTAAAGGGTGGTTAAGGGACATAAAAAATAAAGCTAAAGACCCTCTAAGCCGTCATACGCACTCCGAGGATACGAAGCCCCAACACGAAAGTAGCTTTAAATAAATTAAACCTGACTCCACGAAAGCTAAGAAACAAACTGGGATTAGATACCCCACTATGCTTAGCCCTAAACCTAGATGTATACTTACACACACATCCGCCCGGGTACTACGAGCACAGCTTAAAACCCAAAGGACTTGGCGGTGTCTCAGACCCACCTAGAGGAGCCTGTTCTAGAACCGATAACCCCCGTTAAACCTCACCACTTCTTGTTTTCCCCGCCTATATACCGCCGTCGTCAGCTTACCCTGTGAAGGCCTAGCAGTAAGCAAAATGGGCCCGCCCAAAAACGTCAGGTCGAGGTGTAGCGCACGAAGTGGGAAGAAATGGGCTACATTTTCTACAATAGAATATTACGAATGGCACCCTGAAACAAATGCCTGAAGGTGGATTTAGTAGTAAAAAGCAAATAGAGAGTCCTTTTGAATTAGGCTCTGAGACGCGCACACACCGCCCGTCACTCTCCCCTCATATATTAAATTCAAACCCAATATTCCTAATTAAATATTTTCCAACACGGGGAGGCAAGTCGTAACATGGTAAGTGTACCGGAAGGTGCACTTGGAATAATCAGGACGTGGCTGAGATAGCTAAGCATCTCCCTTACACCGAGAAGACATCCATGCAAGTTGGATCGCCCTGAGCTAAACAGCTAGCTTAATTACCAAAATAACCAAGACAACATTAAAATACTTTACTTAAACCATAACACACCAAACTAAAACATTTTACCGCCCCAGTATGTGAGACAGAAAAGGCACACATAAAGCCATAGAAAAAGTACCGCAAGGGAACGCTGAAAGAGAAATGAAATAACTCATTTAAGCACTACAAAGCAGAGGCTAACCCTCGTACCTTTTGCATCATGATTTAGCTAGCCCTCCTGAGCAAAGCGCGTTTTAGTTCAAAGCCCCGAAACTAAGTGAGCTACCCCGAGACAGCCTATTAATTAGGGCAAACCCGTCTCTGTGGCAAAAGAGTGGGAAGAGCTCCGGGTAGAGGTGACAGACCTACCGAACTTAGTTATAGCTGGTTGCCTAAGAAATGAATAGAAGTTCAGCCTCGCACTCCTCAACTCACAAACATTTTTTAAATCACGAGCCAGAGAAATATGCGACAGTTAGTCAGAGGGGGTACAGCCCCTCTGAAACAGGACACAACCTCATCAGGTGGTTAAAGATTATATTAAATAAGATATACCGCTCTAGTGGGCCTAAAAGCAGCCATCTAGACAGAAAGCGTTAAAGCTCCGGCGGATCAAAAATCCATTATCCAAATATTATATCTAAAACCCCTAATCATATTAGGCCACTCCATGCCCACATGGAAGAGATACTGCTAAAATGAGTAATAAGAAGGAATCCCCTTCTCCCAGCCTACGTGTATGCTAGACCGGACTCCCCACTAGCAATTACCGAGCCCAATCAAAGAGGGCAATGTGACCACATCAAAAACCAAGAAATTCTCACATAACCCAATCGTTAACCCCACACCGGAAGGCTAATTAAAGGAAAGACTAAAAGAAAAGGAAGGAACTCGGCAAACATAAGCCTCGCCTGTTTACCAAAAACATCGCCTCCTGCAAAATTCAACGTATAGGAGGTCTTGCCTGCCCAGTGACAAGTTAAACGGCCGCGGTATTTTGACCGTGCGAAGGTAGCGCAATCACTTGTCTTTTAAATGAAGACCTGTATGAATGGTGGAACGAGGGCTTAACTGTCTCCCTTTTCAAGTCAATGAAATTGATCTACCCGTGCAGAAGCGGGCATATAAATACAAGACGAGAAGACCCTTTGGAGCTTAAGATACAAGATCAACTATGTCAAGAACCCAAAAATTAAGTTAAACTAAATAGCTAACTGATCCCTATCTTCGGTTGGGGCGACCGCGGGAGAAAATAAAGCTCCCACGCGGACTGGGGTTAAACCCTAAAACTAAGAAAGACATCTCTAAGTCACAGAATATCTGACCACAAAGATCCGGCCTAATCCGCCGACCAACGGACCAAGTTACCCTAGGGATAACAGCGCAATCCCCTTTCAGAGTCCATATCGACAAGGGGGTTTACGACCTCGATGTTGGATCAGGACATCCTAATGGTGCAGCCGCTATTAAGGGTTCGTTTGTTCAACGATTAAAGTCCTACGTGATCTGAGTTCAGACCGGAGTAATCCAGGTCAGTTTCTATCTGTAATGCCACTCTTCCTAGTACGAAAGGACCGGAAAAAGGGGGCCCATATTGTAAATACGCCCCACCCTAATTTAATGACATCAACTAAATTAAACAAAAGGAGGGCATAACCCCACATCAAGATAAGATTATTAAGATGGCAGAGCCCGGTAATTGCAAAAGGCCTAAGCCCTTTCAACCGGAGGTTCAAATCCTCCTCTTAATTATGATTACCCTCCTAGTCACACACGTAATCAACCCCCTAGCCTATATTGTACCAGTCCTACTAGCAGTTGCCTTCCTCACTCTAATTGAACGAAAAGTCCTAGGATACATACAACTACGTAAAGGCCCAAACGTAGTAGGCCCCTACGGATTACTACAACCAATCGCAGACGGCGTCAAACTGTTTATTAAAGAACCTGTTCGCCCTTCAACCTCCTCTCCTTTCCTATTCCTTGCCACCCCAATATTAGCCCTCACCCTGGCTATAATATTATGAGCACCTATACCCATTCCCCACCCCGTAACCGACCTAAATCTCGGCATACTATTTATTCTAGCCCTCTCCAGCCTAGCAGTTTACTCCATTTTAGGATCAGGATGAGCATCCAATTCAAAATATGCCCTAATTGGGGCCCTCCGAGCAGTTGCCCAAACTATTTCCTATGAAGTTAGCTTAGGCCTAATTTTATTATCCATCATCGTATTTACAGGAGGTTTTACCCTACAAATATTTAATATAACCCAAGAAGCAATCTGACTCCTCTTCCCAGCTTGGCCCCTAGCCGCCATATGATATATCTCCACCCTAGCAGAAACAAACCGAGCCCCATTCGACCTCACAGAAGGAGAATCAGAACTAGTCTCAGGCTTCAACGTAGAGTATGCTGGAGGCCCATTCGCCCTATTCTTCCTAGCTGAATACGCCAACATCCTCCTAATAAATACACTATCAACCATTTTATTTTTAGGCGCAACCTACACCCCAACCACTCCAGAACTTGCTTCAATTAATATTATAACAAAAGCTGCATTATTATCAATATTATTCCTCTGAGTACGTGCCTCCTACCCCCGTTTCCGCTACGACCAACTAATACACCTAGTATGAAAAAACTTTTTACCAATAACACTAGCCCTCCTCTTATGACATGCTGCCCTACCAATTGCATTCATGGGCCTACCACCCCAATTATAAAAGGAGCTGTGCCTGAATGCCCAAGGACCACTTTGATAGAGTGACTTACGGAGGTTAAAATCCCCCCAGCTCCTTAGAAAGAAGGGACTCGAACCCATATTGTAGAGATCAAAACTCCAAGTGTTTCCATTACACCACTTCCTAGTAAGATCAGCTAAATTAAAGCTTTTGGGCCCATACCCCAAAAATGTAGGTTAAAATCCTTCTCTTACCAATGAGCCCCTACGTCATCACAATTTTATTATCAAGTCTAGGCCTGGGCACAGCCCTGACATTCATGAGCTCCCATTGATTACTTGCCTGAATAGGTCTTGAAATTAATACACTAGCAATTCTACCCCTAATAGCCCAACACCACCACCCCCGAGCAGTAGAAGCCACTACCAAATATTTCCTAGCCCAAGCTGCTGCCGCAGCAACCATTCTATTCGCCAGCACTATCAATGCTTGAGCCACAGGAGAATGAAACATTTACTGCCTAACGCATCCAATTGCAACCACGCTAATCACCATAGCACTAGCACTAAAAGTAGGCCTAGCCCCTGTCCACTTCTGAATACCGCCCGTAATACAAGGCCTAGATCTCCCCACCGGACTAATTATAGCCACCTGACAAAAACTAGCACCCTTTGCACTAATTATTCAAATAGCCCCATCCGCCCACCCCCAACTACTAACCACACTAGGCCTACTATCAGTACTTATTGGAGGTTGAGGAGGCCTCAACCAAACCCAATTACGAAAAATCCTAGCATACTCATCCATTGCTCACCTAGGCTGAATAATTGTCATCGTACAATTTAAACCACAACTAACCATCCTAGCCCTAATCACCTACATCATCATAACATCAGCAACCTTCTTGACATTTAAATTAATAACTACCACAAAAATTAATACATTAGCAATAAGCTGATCGAAGGCCCCCCTTATTACAACTACAGCAGCCCTCGCACTCCTATCCTTGGGGGGCCTTCCCCCACTAACAGGTTTCATACCAAAATGATTAATCTTACAAGAATTAACTACACAAGGACTTCCACTAACCGCAACCATTATAGCACTTAGCGCCCTACTAAGCCTATATTTCTACTTACGACTGTGCTACGCCATAACTCTAACAATTTCACCAAATACAAACAACTCCTTAGCCCCCTGACGTCTGCAAAACACACAAAATACAACTCCCCTGGCCACATTTATAACCACAACCCTTCTTCTCCTCCCACTGACTCCCCTAGCCCAAGCACTAATCAACTAGAGACTTAGGATAACATCAGACCAAAAGCCTTCAAAGCTTTAAGTAGGAGTGAAAATCTCCTAGTCCCTGTATAAGACTTGCAGGACTCTATCCCACATCTTCTGAATGCAACCCAGACACTTTAATTAAGCTAAAGCCTTACTAGATGAGAAGGCCTCGATCCTACAAACTCCTAGTTAACAGCTAGACGCTCAAACCAGCGAGCATTCATCTACTTTCCCCGCCTCGACAAATAAAGGCGGGGAAAGCCCCGGCAGGCAATTAGCCTGCATCTTTGGATTTGCAATCCAACGTGTAATACACCACAAGACTTATGATAGGAAAAGGATTTAAACCTTTGTTCATGGAGCTACAATCCACCGCCTAACCCTCGGCCATCCTACCTGTGACGATCACGCGCTGATTTTTCTCAACTAATCATAAAGACATTGGCACCCTCTATCTAGTATTTGGTGCCTGAGCCGGAATAGTTGGTACAGCCCTTAGCCTGCTAATTCGGGCAGAGCTAGCCCAACCCGGCGCCCTCCTGGGCGACGACCAAATTTATAATGTCATTGTCACTGCCCATGCCTTCGTAATAATTTTCTTTATAGTAATACCAATTATGATTGGAGGCTTCGGAAACTGACTTATCCCCCTAATAATCGGAGCACCAGACATGGCATTCCCCCGAATAAATAATATGAGCTTTTGACTACTTCCACCCTCCTTCCTACTACTACTCGCCTCCTCTGGAGTTGAAGCAGGAGCAGGAACAGGATGAACTGTTTATCCGCCTTTAGCTGGAAACCTTGCACACGCCGGAGCTTCCGTAGATTTAACTATTTTCTCTCTTCATCTGGCAGGGGTCTCATCTATTCTAGGGGCCATTAATTTTATTACAACTATTATTAATATAAAACCCCCAGCAATTTCACAGTACCAAACACCTTTATTTGTGTGAGCTGTACTAATTACAGCTGTGCTTCTACTACTATCTCTACCCGTATTAGCCGCTGGCATTACAATACTTCTAACAGACCGAAATCTAAATACTACATTCTTCGATCCTGCGGGAGGAGGAGATCCCATTCTATATCAACATCTTTTCTGATTCTTTGGGCACCCAGAAGTATACATTTTAATTTTACCGGGGTTTGGAATAATTTCCCACATTGTCGCTTATTATGCCGGCAAAAAAGAACCATTTGGCTATATAGGAATAGTATGAGCTATAATGGCTATTGGTCTCCTAGGCTTCATTGTCTGAGCCCACCACATATTCACAGTAGGAATAGATGTAGATACCCGAGCATACTTTACATCCGCAACAATAATTATCGCAATTCCAACCGGAGTTAAAGTATTTAGCTGACTCGCTACTCTGCACGGAGGTTCAATTAAATGAGAAACACCACTACTCTGAGCCCTTGGTTTCATTTTCCTATTTACAGTGGGGGGACTCACCGGAATTGTTTTAGCCAACTCATCATTAGACATTGTATTACATGATACCTATTATGTAGTAGCTCATTTCCACTATGTATTATCAATAGGCGCTGTATTTGCTATTATAGGAGCCTTCGTCCACTGATTCCCCCTCTTCACAGGATATACTATGCATGACACCTGAACAAAAATTCACTTCGGAACAATATTTGTAGGTGTAAATCTTACTTTCTTCCCACAGCACTTTCTAGGATTAGCTGGAATACCACGACGATATTCAGACTACCCAGATGCCTACTCGTTATGAAATATTATTTCATCTATCGGCTCCCTAGTATCCCTAGTAGCAGTTGTAATATTCCTCTACATCCTATGAGAAGCCTTTACCGCCAAACGAGAAGTTCTTTCTGTCGAATTAACTTCCACAAATGTGGAATGATTACACGGATGTCCACCACCCTACCACACATTTGAAGAACCAGCCTTCGTGCAGGTACAAACAAACTAACGAGAAAGGAAGGAATCGAACCCCCGTAAACTAGTTTCAAGCCAGTCACATAACCACTCTGTCACTTTCTTCCATAAGATACTAGTAAAAATGAATATTACCCTGCCTTGTCGAGGCAAAATTGTAGGTTAAAATCCTGCGTATCTTAAGCTTCACAGCTTAATGGCACATCCCTCACAACTAGGATTCCAAGACGCGGCCTCCCCTGTAATAGAAGAACTTCTGCACTTCCACGACCATGCTTTAATAATTGTTTTCCTAATTAGCACCCTAGTCCTATATATTATTGTCGTAATAGTCACTACTAAACTCACTAACAAGTACATCCTAGACTCCCAAGAAATTGAAATTGTCTGAACCATCCTTCCGGCAGTAATCCTCATCCTAATTGCCCTTCCTTCTCTCCGAATTCTTTATCTGATAGATGAAGTTAATGACCCTCATCTAACGGTAAAAGCTATAGGCCATCAATGGTACTGAAGCTACGAATATACAGACTATGAAGATCTAGCCTTTGACTCTTATATAATCCCAACACAAGACCTGGCTCCCGGACAATTCCGACTACTTGAAACTGACCACCGAATAGTAATTCCAATGGAATCCCCAATTCGAGTCCTAGTATCAGCCGAAGACGTCCTACACTCCTGGGCTGTCCCAGCACTAGGCATTAAAATAGATGCCGTCCCAGGACGATTAAATCAAACATCCTTTATTACCTCCCGCCCCGGAGTGTTCTACGGACAATGTTCTGAAATTTGTGGAGCAAATCACAGCTTCATGCCCATCGTCGTAGAAGCCGTCCCCCTAGAACACTTCGAGAACTGATCCTCCCTTATGCTTGAAGACGCCTCACTGGAAAGCTAAATAGGGATTAGCGTTAGCCTTTTAAGCTAAAGATTGGTGCCCCCCAACCACCTCCAGTGACATGCCACAATTAAATCCCGCCCCATGATTTGCAATTCTTGTATTCTCGTGACTAATTTTTCTAACAGTAATTCCTCGCAAAGTCCTAAATCACACCTTCACAAACGAAATTACAATATTAAGCACTGAAAAACTTAAATCAGACACCTGAAACTGACCATGGCACTAAACCTATTCGATCAATTTATAAGCCCCACACATCTGGGTATTCCCCTAATTGCTATTGCACTTACATTACCTTGAATTTTAGTCCCCTCCCCCACCAACCGCTACCAAAATAATCGACTAATCTCTCTACAAAGCTGATTTATCAAAACTTTTACACAACAACTACTAACTCCTCTAAATCAAGGGGGCCACAAATGGGCAATAATCCTAGCCTCCCTAATAATTTTTATTCTCACACTAAATATTCTAGGTTTATTACCCTATACATTTACCCCCACAACTCAACTATCACTAAATATAGGACTAGCCGTACCCCTATGACTAGCCACAGTTATTATTGGACTCCGAAATCAACCTACCGCAGCTCTAGGTCATCTCCTACCAGAAGGAACTCCCGCCCCATTAATCCCAATCCTAATTATTATCGAAACAATTAGCCTATTTATTCGACCCCTTGCACTAGGAGTACGACTTACAGCCAACCTCACAGCAGGACACCTATTAATCCAATTAATTTCAACTGCAACAATTACCCTACTCCCCATAATAACCACAGTAGCCACACTTACCGCCATCCTTCTAGTACTATTAACCCTATTAGAAGTAGCAGTAGCTGTTATTCAAGCCTACGTATTCGTTTTACTATTAAGCCTATATTTACAAGAAAACGTCTAATGGCCCACCAAGCACACGCATATCATATGGTTGATCCAAGCCCATGGCCCTTAACTGGGGCAGTAGCTGCTCTTCTAATAACATCAGGTTTAGCAATCTGATTCCATTTCCACTCAACAACTTTAATATCATTAGGACTAGTATTACTACTCCTCACTATATATCAATGATGACGAGACATCGTCCGAGAAGGCACCTTCCAAGGACACCACACACCCCCTGTCCAAAAAGGCCTACGATATGGAATAATTCTCTTCATTACCTCAGAAGTATTCTTCTTCCTTGGGTTCTTCTGAGCCTTTTACCATTCTAGCCTAGCCCCAACACCCGAGCTAGGAGGATGCTGACCCCCTACTGGAATTATAACACTAGACCCATTCGAAGTGCCACTTCTCAACACCGCCGTACTTCTAGCATCGGGCGTAACAGTAACATGATCTCATCACAGCCTAATAGAAGGAGAACGTAAACAAGCAATTCAATCACTTACCCTAACAATTCTGCTAGGCTTCTACTTCACTGCTCTCCAAGCCATGGAATACTACGAAGCCCCTTTTACTATCGCCGACGGAGTCTACGGCTCAACTTTCTTTGTAGCAACAGGCTTCCACGGACTACACGTCATTATTGGTTCCACCTTCCTCGCCGTCTGCCTCCTCCGACAAATCCAATATCACTTTACATCAGAACACCACTTTGGATTCGAAGCGGCCGCCTGATACTGACACTTCGTAGATGTAGTATGATTATTCCTATATGTCTCTATTTACTGATGAGGCTCATATCTTTCTAGTATCCAAAGTTAGTACGAGTGACTTCCAATCACCTAGTCTTGGTTAAAATCCAAGGAAAGATAATGAATTTAATCATAACCATCTTAATTATTACTACAGCTCTCTCCATAATTTTAGCCCTAGTATCATTCTGACTTCCCCAAATAAATCCGGATGCAGAAAAACTCTCTCCTTACGAATGTGGCTTTGATCCACTAGGATCAGCACGCCTACCATTCTCCTTACGTTTTTTTCTAATCGCCATCCTATTCCTCTTATTTGATTTAGAAATTGCCCTCCTACTTCCCCTACCCTGAGGCAATCAACTACCCGACCCTACCTATACCCTACTATGAGCTGCAACTGTCCTCATTCTATTAACACTAGGCCTAATCTATGAATGAGTACAAGGAGGCCTAGAATGAGCTGAATAGGGAGTTAGTCCAAATATAAGACCTCTGATTTCGGCTCAGAAAATCGCGGTTCAAATCCGCGACCCCCTTATGACACCAGTATACTTCAGCTTCACCTCAGCATTTACCTTAGGACTTATAGGTCTAGCCTTCCATCGCACCCATCTTTTATCAGCCCTTCTATGTCTAGAAGGCATAATATTATCCCTATTCATCGCCCTGGCGCTATGAATACTACAACTAGAATCAACCACCTTTTCTGCGGCCCCAATTCTTCTACTAGCCTTCTCAGCCTGTGAAGCCGGAGCAGGACTCGCCCTACTAGTTGCCACAGCCCGAACTCATGGAACAGACCGACTACAAGCCCTAAACCTCCTACAATGCTAAAAATCCTAATTCCAACAATCATAATATTTCCCACAATCTGACTCTCTTCCCCCAAATGACTTTGAACAACCACAACATTTCAAAGCCTAATCATTGCCCTAGCCAGCCTCAATTGAATCAAATGGTCCTCAGAAACAGGTTGAACCTCTTCCAGCCTATATATAGGCACAGACCCTTTATCAACACCCCTACTGGTACTCACCTGTTGACTTCTACCCCTAATAATTCTTGCCAGCCAGAATCACATCAAAACAGAACCCATTAGCCGCCAACGAACCTACATTACCCTATTAACCTCACTACAAACCTTCCTAATCATAGCATTTGGTGCCACCGAAATTATTATGTTTTATGTCATATTTGAGGCAACTCTCATTCCAACCTTAATCATTATTACTCGCTGAGGAAACCAAGCTGAGCGATTAAGCGCGGGAACATATTTTCTATTCTATACCCTAGTAGGCTCCCTTCCCTTATTAGTAGCCTTACTTCTTTTACACCAAAATACAGGAACATTATCAATACTCATTATTCAATATTCACAGCCCTTAACCTTGAACTCCTGAGGAGACAAGATCTGATGAGCAGGATGCTTAATTGCCTTTCTAGTGAAAATACCACTATATGGCGTTCACCTATGACTACCAAAAGCCCACGTAGAAGCCCCCGTAGCAGGCTCAATAGTACTAGCAGCAATCTTACTAAAACTTGGAGGCTATGGTATAATACGAATAATAGTTATACTAGACCCTTTATCCAAAAACATAATCTACCCCATCATTGTATTAGCCCTATGAGGCGTAATTATAACAGGATCTATCTGTTTACGACAAACAGACCTAAAATCATTAATCGCCTACTCATCCGTCAGCCACATAGGCCTAGTAGCTGGAGGAATCCTAATTCAAACCCCATGAGGATTTACCGGAGCCTTAGTATTAATAATTGCCCACGGCTTAGTCTCCTCCGCCCTATTCTGCCTAGCTAACACAACCTACGAACGAACTCACAGCCGAACAATAATTTTGGCTCGCGGACTACAAATTATTTTTCCACTGACAGCCACATGATGATTTATCTCAAACTTAGCAAACCTAGCTTTACCCCCCTTACCCAACCTAATAGGAGAACTAGTAATTATTACAGCAATATTTAATTGATCCCCATGAACATTAGCCCTAACCGGAGCAGGAACATTAATTACCGCAGCCTACTCCCTATACCTCTTCTTAATAACCCAACGAGGCCCACTCCCACATCACATTATCAACCTACAACCCTTCCACACACGAGAACATCTACTAATAACACTTCATCTTCTTCCAGTTATCCTCCTCATTACAAAACCCGAAATTATATGAGGCTGATGATACTGTAGATATAGTTTAACACAAAACATTAGATTGTGGTTCTAAAAATAGAGGTTAAATTCCTCTTATCCACCGAAAGAGGCCCGAGGCAGTAAGGATTGCTAATCCTCATTCCCATGGTTAAACTCCATGGCTCATTCGAAGCTTCTAAAGGATAATAGTTCATCCGTTGGTCTTAGGAACCAAAAACTCTTGGTGCAACTCCAAGTAGCAGCTATGGTAAATATTATTATAACTACTACCCTACTCCTAACCCTAATTATTCTAACTTGACCTCTCCTAATAACACTAAACCCAAAACCTTTAAATCAAGACTGAGCCCTTAAACATGCCAAAACCGCTGTAAGCACCGCATTCTTCATTAGTATTATCCCACTAATTATCTTCCTAGACCAAGGAACAGAAAACATTATTACCACTTGAAACTGAATAAATATTATAAACTTTGACATCAACATCAGCTTCAAATTTGACCATTATTCACTAATCTTTACCCCAATTGCCCTCTACGTGACATGATCAATTCTAGAATTTGCATCATGATACATGCACTCCGACCCCTACCTAAACCGATTCTTCAAATACCTGTTACTATTTCTAGTAGCTATAATTATTCTAGTCACCGCTAACAACCTATTCCAACTATTTATTGGCTGAGAAGGAGTCGGCATCATATCATTCCTACTAATCGGATGATGACATGGTCGAGCCGACGCCAATACAGCGGCCCTCCAAGCAGTCCTTTACAACCGAGTTGGAGACGTAGGCTTAATCCTCGCTATCGCCTGAGTCGCAACAAATCTTAACTCATGAGAAATTCCACAAATTTTCCTATTAGCCAAAGAATTTGATATAACACTTCCACTAATGGGTATTATTCTAGCGGCCACAGGAAAATCTGCCCAATTCGGCCTACACCCCTGACTACCCTCAGCAATAGAAGGCCCAACCCCAGTGTCAGCCCTACTCCACTCAAGCACAATAGTAGTCGCAGGCATTTTCTTATTAATTCGACTTCATCCACTAATAGAAAATAATCAACTAGCCCTAACTACCTGCCTATGCCTAGGCGCCCTAACAACACTATTTACCGCTACCTGTGCCCTAACCCAAAATGACATCAAAAAAATTGTAGCATTCTCAACATCAAGTCAACTAGGCCTAATAATAGTCACTATCGGATTAAATCAACCGCAACTAGCCTTCTTACATATCTGTACCCACGCCTTCTTCAAAGCCATACTCTTCCTATGCTCCGGCTCAATTATCCACAGCTTAAATGACGAACAAGATATCCGAAAAATAGGAGGCCTACACAAACTAATACCATTTACTTCGTCATGCCTTATTATCGGCAGCCTCGCACTTACAGGAATGCCCTTCCTAGCAGGCTTCTTTTCAAAAGATGCAATCATCGAAGCTCTCAACACTTCTCACTTAAACGCCTGAGCCCTAGCCTTAACACTAATTGCCACATCCTTTACTGCAGTATACAGCCTCCGAGTTATTTTCTTCGTAACTATGGGCTCCCCCCGATTTTCATCTTTATCCCCAATTAACGAAAATCATCCTGCAGTAATTGCACCCATTGAACGCCTCGCCTGAGGAAGTATCATTGCAGGACTTATCATCACCTCAAACTTCCTGCCATCAAAAACCCCTACCATAACAATACCCTTATCCCTTAAACTAGCAGCCCTGGCCGTCACAATCACAGGCCTTATTATTGCATTAGCTCTGGCTACAGCAACTTCTAAACAAATCAAAATTATACCCACCCTTACACTTCATAATTTCTCCAACATACTAGGATTTTTCCCACCAATTATTCACCGACTCATTCCAAAACTTAACCTCATATTAGGAAAACAAGCCACCAAACTTGACCGACAATGAATAGAAATAGGACCTAAAGGACTCCACCCCTTCCACCACACCTTATCCTCAATATTCGATAACATTGACTCTAACATTATCAAGATTTACTTAACCTTCTACCTAATCTCCACAGCCCTAATCATTACCCTCCTCATTATATTCTAAACCGCCCGAAGTGTCCCACGACTTAATCCCCGTGTCAACTCCAACACCACAAAAAGACATAACAATAATACCCATGCACACACAACTAACATCCCCCCTCCAACAGAATATATTAAAGAAACTCCACTAACATCCCCACGCACCACAAAAAACTCCTTAAACTCATCTACAACAACCCAATAATCCCCATAATTACCTCAAAATCACCACACCGCAACTCCCACTCCCAACAAATACATTAAAACATAAACCTTAACAGATCCCGCCCCCCACGTCTCCGGAAAAGGCTCAGCAGCCAAAGCTGCCGAATACGCAAATACCACCAACATTCCACCCAAATAAATTAAAAATAACATTAAACCAACTAACGACCCACCATGACCCACCAAAGCCCCACATCCAACCCCCGCCGCCACAGCCAAGCCTAAAGCAGCAAAATAAGGTGCAGGATTAGAAGCAACCCCAACCAAGCCCATCACCAAACTTAACAAAAGCAAATTAAGAAAATATAACATAATTCTTACCCGGGCTTTAACCAGGACTAATGACTTGAAAAACCACCGTTGTAATTCAACTATAAGAACTATGGTCACCCGAAAAACCCACCCTTTATTCAAAATCGCCAACGACGCACTAATTGACCTCCCTGCCCCGTCTAACATCTCTGCATGATGAAATTTCGGCTCCCTCCTACTATTATGTCTTATAGTACAAATCCTAACAGGACTCTTCCTAGCCATACACTACACCTCAGATATCTCAACTGCCTTCTCATCCGTAGTACACATCTGCCGAGACGTGAATTATGGATGAACTATCCGCAACCTTCATGCCAACGGCGCTTCTTTCTTCTTCATTTGTATTTATCTCCACATCGGACGAGGATTATATTACGGCTCCTACTTATATAAAGAAACCTGAAACATTGGAGTAGTACTTCTCCTGCTAGTAATAATAACCGCCTTTGTCGGGTATGTACTACCATGAGGCCAAATATCATTCTGAGGTGCCACAGTAATTACAAACCTCCTATCAGCCGTACCCTACATAGGAGACGCACTCGTACAATGAATTTGAGGCGGCTTCTCTGTAGACAACGCAACACTAACACGATTCTTCGCATTCCACTTCCTACTTCCATTCGTAGTTATTGCAGCCACACTACTACACGCCCTATTCCTACACGAAACAGGATCTAATAATCCAATCGGCCTAAATTCCGACGCAGACAAAATCTCCTTTCACCCCTATTTCTCCTACAAAGATATACTAGGCTTCATAATTCTCCTCACAGCCCTTGCATCTCTAGCCCTCTTCTCACCAAACCTGCTAGGAGACCCAGAAAACTTCACCCCCGCCAACCCTCTGGTAACCCCACCCCATATCAAACCAGAATGATATTTCCTATTCGCTTATGCCATCTTACGATCAATTCCCAACAAACTAGGCGGAGTACTAGCCCTACTATTCTCCATTTTAGTATTAATAATTGTCCCCTTATTACACACCTCCAAACAACAAGGACTCACTTTCCGTCCCCTCTCTCAATTCCTATTCTGAGTTTTAGTAGCAGACGTATTTATTCTAACCTGAATCGGTGGTATACCAGTCGAACACCCATTCATCATCATCGGACAAGTTGCCTCCATCTTATACTTCTCCCTATTCCTAGTACTAAATCCCCTAGCAGGATGACTAGAAAATAAACTCCTCAACCTCAATTGCCCTAGTAGCTTAGCCACAAAGCGCCGGTCTTGTAATCCGGAGATCGAAGGTTAAAATCCTTCCTAGTGCCAGAAAAGAGAGATTCTAACTCCCACCCCTAACTCCCAAAGCTAGGATTCTCAACTAAACTATTTTCTGTCAATAAACAAGCCCCGACATGCGCACATTCATTATGGTTTAGTACATAATATGCATAATATGGCACTATGGTTTAGTACATATTATGTATTATATTACATAATGGTTTAATACATTACACTAAGTATCAACATACCAAGAATTTAACATCACAAGATAATAATCCATGTACTGTCTAGTAGGATATAACTGTCAATTAAACACAACAGAATATGCTAAATAACTATATCTTTGGACTCTAGGATATTCAAATGTAGTAAGAGATCACCAACCTTGTATATCCGAGAACATGAAATGAATGATAGAATCAAGGACAGTAATTGAAGATTTGCATAACTGTATTATTACTGGCATCTGGTTCCTATTTCAGGTCCATAAAATGGCTGTTCAGAAATCTTGTATCTTCCTGACATATCTCTTGGTGTAGTGCTAAATAGCACAAACCCCCCATGCCAAGGCTTTCATTTAAAGGCATGGGGTTTCTTAATTTTTAGGTCACTTTCATTTGGCATAATTAATGCATCCTACCAATAGTCCGTGAAAGTAGTACATAATCCTGTATTCAAGTACTAGATACTGTAATGCTTTAATAGACATGTCTGAAGTAATTACATGAATCTCTATCAAGTACATAATCTTATACTATTAATCCTCATATCTCTAAGATTCCCCCCTCGCGCGCGCGCCAAACCCCCCTTACCCCCCATGCCGTACAAGTCCTAATTAATCCTGTCAAACCCCTAAATCAGGTAAGGCTCGATTGGCATCATCAGCAAAGTAGAAATGCATACTGATATATAGTATTATAAATTTAAGTTATATTATATA